TGTAGACGGAGCCAATCATTAGTTCCCAACCGTGGGGTGAATGGAATCCTATACATAAATCAGTTACCAAAAGAATAGAAAAAGCTTTTATTGTGTCACTTAAATTATATAGGAATTCTTGAACCCAAGAATTAAGAATAAGAAGTTCTTCATTACCTAGAATAGAATAACCACTTAGAATAAGGAAAGAGATTATATTTGTCGAGAAGCGAAAAATCGTATGGATACGATCCTCATTGTGTATCTTGATCAATTGGATCGTTTCTTTGTGGATTATGCTATGAAACCTTTGTAGATGTGTTTCCGGGTATTCCTTTATCATTTCGTCAAAAAAGAAGAGTTCCTCTAATTCTATGAATCTTTCTAGAATAAACTTTTCGTGCCTATCATTAAAAAAGGTTTCGGATTTACTGGTATTCCACCAATTAATCATCCAAGATTCCAGACTTTTATTAAATGAAAAAGAGATTAACCAGGGCAAAAAGACTATAGATATAAGATATAGAAACGGAGAGAATGCTTTTTTTTTTTCATTGTTTTGTCTGTGAATTTTTAATGAACCCATCTCATTCGTCGACTTTATCCGATTTAATATTTCGATCAATTATAAGTTCTATTACAAGGCTTCAAATCTCTGAACCCATTCCGCGTTTTTTATTTGTCAGTCGTTGGTTAGTCCTTAAATTTAGAAAGAATACAGAAATAGCCGAAGAAGAAGAAAGAGTACACGAATGAAGAAAAATAATATTGTTTCCAAATATCCCAATTGCTTAAAAATTCAAAGCAATTCTCTTTTTTCGATGAATGCTCAAAAGAGTCACTTCAAATCAAATTAGGCTTTCGAGATAAAAGAATACCTTTCTACCAAAAAAAATAGCAAATATTTTGAAAAAAAAAATCGGTCAACTGCCCATAGCCGCAGGAGTAATTAAGAGAAATTTATGAAGAATGGTGTGATAATCAAAAGTAAGTGGAAAAAGCAAAATAAGATGGAAGGGTTATAATTTTAAGTCTTCCAATCCTTTGCTTATTAAGGAATAAAAAAGATAAAAAAGAGGAGTCGGTTGACAAAAAGAAAGTAGAGATAATATACAAGATATGATCGATCCATATCTAACGTATCAATTTAAAAAAATTTCTTTATTCTATCTATTATTCTGAAATGTTTTGTTTTGATCTCTGAGATCAGTCTAGTATTTAAATTTGTTAGTTATTTTTTTTTTACTGAATTTAATGACTTTACATACGCATAAAAGAAAGGGTTGGTTTGCGGACAAAAAAAGCTTTTTTTTTATAAATGTTCTGTATAGATATAATTAATATGCATCTTCTTTGGTTCATCAGCATTGTGACGAAATACCCGTTAACTTTAACTTATACTCTAAAAAAAGAAAAAAAGAGGGAGACTCTTGGATTTTTCATTCTTGCTAAAAAAATGGTCATTCTTTAGTTCATTTCAAAATACTTCAATTGGTACACGCAAAAAATAGGCCAATTCCGCTGCTTTTTGCTCAATTTCTCGTGGAGTCAAATTCTCATCAGTACGAGTCAAAGGAATGACCCCCTGTCCTTTGATTTCCAGATAAAGGGCATGCCGAGTATAAATACCCTCTTTAACTTCTATTCGGATAGACTGAACATCTTTCATAAGGAATCGGAGTAAGATGCGACGATTTTTTCCGGGAAAGCCCCAACGAAAAATACATACTATTCCCTCGTTTCTATCAAATCGATCATACCCACTACCCACATTCCACAAAATTGTGCACCACAAATAAGAACTAATAAATAAACCGGCGATCCCATAGAAAGACATCACGATTCCTTGTGGAAAAAAAATTATTTGCTGAGACGGAAATAAAGATATCAAATTTCTGTCAAGATAACTGGAAATCCCAACCAATAAAAATCCCAATGAACCTAAAAAAAGTATAAAGGCCCAGCAGAAATTACTTGTTTTTCGAGACCCCGCTATAAGTTCTATCCATATACATTCTGATCGCCAATTCATACTAGATCCAGTTGCATTTTATTGGAAGTGGGAGACTAGCAAAAACGAATTTGACTGTACTTTTTTTTGTTTCCGAAGTCATTTTCATCAACTCGCGCTATTCTGATGTGAATCGTTAGGAAAAATTCATCCAATTCCGTAAATCTAAAAAACTAGAAAACCCCTCAGATGATTCCCTATCTCCACACATATGGATATATTGGCTTTACAGTTAGTTTAAGTATCCGATCGTAATTTATTTTCAAATCGACCATTTACTCATATATCATCTTTATGCCTATAGAAATTAAGAATCCTTTCCTTTCTGTTTGAAGGAAGCTGTATGGTATACCCTATTATACTAAATAGATATCTGTGTTATGATCCAAGTCTAAGTCTTGAAAAAAAAATAGATGAAATTTCCCCCCATCGGATCTAAAAAATCTTGTTTTTTTGAACATAAAGAAATAGAGAAGCCATTGCAATTGCCGGAAATACTAACCCCACTAAAGGCACAAAAATAGAGGGGAAATTGTTGAGAATTGTCATAGAAATGGGCACCTCGATTTAATATTTGTACCTATTTTTTATTCTTATATTGAATTTTTAATTGTTATTAAATTAACTGTTATTAAATTATTAAATTGTTATATTACTATTTTTACCTATTCATATATAATATTGTTTTGTTATGTTAGAAAGATATCTTATAATCATTAAGATTATACTAAGTATATGGAAATAACTATATATAATAAAGTGTAAGTAGTGTAAAACTAACTAAATAGACTTATTTATTTTTCTACATGAAATATATGTGTTTCTACATAAAATATTTGTGGGATAAGCTTTGTTATTCTTTTATCTTTTTCTTGTCTTATAATTATAAATAATTAATAATTTTCATTTTCTAATTTAACTTTATTTAAATTTAATAATAATAATAAAAAAAAGAGTATTCTTGCGCGACAGTCTATATATAGAAATATGCGAGATATAGAAATATACAAGACTCTATATTTTGCATATTTCTATATATAGGGATAGGTAAGAAAAGAAAATGAAATTCGTTTTCTTTTTTATTTACCTTAGCCCAATTTAAGAACAATTTCGTGTAAGAAAGAATTTTTGTTCTTTTACCTTGTTGATAGAGATTAGCAATAATCAGGAATCAAAATTAGGAGTAATCATAAATATCGCTAAAAAAAAATCATCTGCATGTCCTTCTATTCTAAATTGACTCTTATGTTATGTCACAAAAAAAACCATTCTTCCGATTTTTCCTTGAATTCCAATAAATAAATACTTGTTTGCCCGAAATAAAGAAATAAAAAGAAAGAAAATAATTTAAATAATTTAATTAAGTTAAAGATCTACTTGATTTATGATTCAATTTATGATTCAAAGGAAAGAAAGCGTGGAGCTGAAATAACTCATTCAGAACGCCCTTTAAAAGATTACGCGGTACGATTGAATCGAATAAACCCTTATGGAATAAAAATTCAGCTGCTTGTGAACCTTCGGGTACTGTCTTATTCAATGTTTGTTCAATTACTCTTTTACCTGCAAATGCAATGTGTGCGTTGGGTTCAGCAATAATGATATCCCCTAACATACCAAAACTCGCCGTCACGCCCCCAGTCGTAGGCGACGTAAGGATTGAGATATAAAATAACTTTTTATTCGATTGATAATCATATAAAGCGGAAGATATTTTAGCCATTTGCATCAAGCTCAAACTTCCTTCTTGCATACGCGCTCCCCCGGAAGCACACACTAGAATAAGAGGTAAAAACTTATTGGCAGCATACTCGATCAAACGAGTGATTTTCTCGCCTACTACGGATCCCATACTACCCCCCATAAACTGAAAATCCATAACCCCAATTGCTACGGGAATGCCATTTAGTTGACCTATACCTGTTTGAATGGCTTCGGTTAATCCTGTCTTTCTTTGATAAGAATCAATACGACCTTTATAAGGTTCGCCCTCCGAATGAAATTCGATGGGATCCCGAGATACCATGTCTTCATCCATAGGATCCCAAGTACCTGGATCAATCAAAAGTTCAATTCTATCTGAACTGCTCATTTTCAAATGATATCCACATTGTTCACAAATATTCATTCTTGATTTCAAAATTTTCTTATAATTTAATCCATAACAAATTTCGCATTGAACCCACAAATGTCTGTATTTTTGAGTTACATCAAGATCATGAGAATTTTCCCTTCTAATAAAATCCCTAATCTTCGTGCTAGTTCTTAGACTGGACCTTGCGTTTTCACTATTGTTTCCACTTTCACCAAAAATGGAACTATAAACGTAACCTTCGCTGGAATTGTCACTGCCACTTAAAATATAACTATCAATGCAGATTTGAGAATGAAGGTGACTATCAATACAACTAGTGATGTAATTATTCCACCTATATTTAGTATCATAATCATAGTGGGAGTCGTCCCTACTAGACCTATTATTCAAATAACTAGTATTCAAATAACTAGACTTCCAATAATTAGAAAAAGAACTTTCTAGTTCACTCATAAAAGAATGATCGTTGTCAATCTCAAAAATTCGATTTTCCATATCAAAATATATGGTATAACTACCCCTATTACTATCCCGAACTAACAAAGTGTCATCAGCACTGCAATTCCGAATACCCCTGCCCCCGGCTAAACGATCAACACTGCTGTAACTAGAACTCTCACTATTCCCCCAATCGTCTGGATTTTTATCTGTATCATTTAGAATTTTGTCTTCACTTACACTGATATTTTCAATAGGACCAAAACTATCGATTGATTTACTTAGCATACACCTGTATTTTAACTCCACATTGGATAACATCGAATTGAACCACCATTTTTCCATAGAGCTTTCTCACCACTATGTACATCAAAATAAATAGATGAATAGTCATTCGATGAAAAATCATTTGAATATTTCATTTCCTCTCAGAATAAGCATAGAAATCCAATCATTAGAGTTATTTATTAACTAATA